GTTCCAAAAGATCTTAATCGTAAATAAGAGGATTGTTTACGAATAAAAACAAATAAAAATTCGAATTCAAACACATAAAAATTGTATAGGAACCGAAATAGTCTTTTATTTTCTTTTGAAAAAACGAAAATGGATTTCTTCTGAGTAATGAGAAGACTATTCCAATTATGATATTCGTGAAGAAAGAATCGCAATAAATGCAAAAAGGGAACATCTTGAATCCAGCATCGAAGAATTTGAACCAAGATTTCCATATGGACGGGATGAGGTATTAGTATATCTGAGACATAATTTAAATGCGATAATTTGTCCTCTAAAAAGGGAAAAATTGAATGAATTGATCGTAAATTATGATATTTTGGTATTTCTTTCTCTTTGAAATAAGATACTAATCGCAGCGAGAATGGAATTTCTACAATAATTGAAAAACTTTCTGATATCATTTGAGAATAAAAACGAGAATAAAAAAAATGGTTGTGGGTGTACCCAACAAATCGATTTTGGTTAGAATCATTAACCAAAGAAATCAAAGATTTCTGTTGATAGATTCGAGTAATTAAACGTTTTACAAGTGCTAAACTAGATTTATTGTCATAACCAAAAACTTCCGCGGATTCGTAAAAAGTCGAACCATTTAAACCATAATCATGAGCAAGTGCATAAATATACTCCTGAAAGAGTAGCGGATATAGGAAGTGTTGTTGCCGAGATCTATCCTTTTCGAAATATCCTTGTGATTCTTCCATTGACTTACATTTCTACTTGAACCAGAAACAATAGGCATTTCTTGGATTATCAAATTATACATAGTGCAATATGGTCAGAACAGGGTATGTATTATGTATGGAAAAAAATATATACCCCGGAAACAGGGAATCCAATCAACAGATCTTTTTCCTCTCCCCTTCTATCCAATGGTTTATCTTCGTTATAATTACCAGAGGGTCAAAAATCTTTTATTTTTACAACCCGATCGCTCTTTTGACTTTGGAACAAATTCTTTTTGTCAGTATACTGTTTCTTCTACACATTCGTTTCCAATCCATAATAGAGAAATAGTTAGGATTTCTTAAAAAAGAAAAAAAAAAGAATCAAAGGTCCATTCACAGGAGAACCCTTTCCCGCATCAGGCACTAATTTATTTTTAACATCTAATTAGATCGGGTAATTATTCAAATTAAGAATAGAAGCTCGTTGCTTTTTTTTTATCAGAATTGGAGCCGTAGGGCTCTATCCATTTATTCACTAAACCAACTGTAAATGTGAATTTCTTTTGCCCTCCTCCAAAAATCAAAACAAAATTTTGGAATGATCCGGTAAGGATCAACTCAAAATTCCACTAAAAAAAAAAAGAATATAATAAGAAATTCTATTTTTTCTTATTATTACGACATGCTGTTTTTTCCATCCATTACCTTTCAGGATCAGTCGTGGTCTTATAGACTCTACCAAGAGTCTGGACGAATTCCTTGCTTCATCCAAATGTGTAAAAGATCATAGTCGCACTTAAAAGCCGAGTACTCTACCGTTGAGTTAGCAACCCAGATAAATATGTAGATATGATCGAAATAAAAAAATCAATTGAATTGCACTGTACAACTACGTCAAAACATTGAACTAATAAGAAATGAAATAGAAAGGAAAGATTTTATGATCAATTATAAACATCAAAATAGCAAAATGAGCGGATCGAATTAAAAACAACAGATTCAAAATAGAAATGTCAAAATTTACATTTCCAGACCGCCCCTTTTTCTCAAAAATTTTGATTTTCGTTAAGAAAATACATCTTGTATAACAGTAAATCCGGCAAACCCGTTATTTGACTGAAGTAAAGGAAAAACCAATAGAGGTCGGAGTCGGAATAAAAAGATCTATTTATCTACGATCGAATTATATTTATTCGATACACCATTGTCAATATGAATGTTGAGAAAACAAATTCAATTAAATTAATATAAATTAATAAGTAAATCAAATAAGTATTTGTGTTGGATTGGCACAACAAGAAATAAAGTAAATTAAGTATAAATAGAACAAGAAAAGAGCAAATTGTGAGTAAATAATTACCAAAAATAGATACTAGTTACCCTTCCTTTTTTATTTAGAAATTTTCTTTTTTTTCTTTACGAAGCTCTTTCTTTAAGTAATTCTGCTTTCCTTAAAATATCATGAACAGTTCCTGTAGGTTGAGCACCTTTTTCAAGGAAATAACGAATAGCAGGAACGTTTAAATAAGTTTGATTCTGTATCGGATCGTAAAAACCCACTTTTTGAAGATCTCTCCCTTCTCGTCGGGATCGAACATCAATTGCAACGATTCGATAGATCGCTCATTGGGATAGATGTAGATAAATAATACCCCCCCCCCCTAGAAACGTATAGGAGGTTTTCTCCTCATACGGCTCGAGAAAAATGATTCTAATATTTCTGTATATTCTGTATATAATGGCAAATAGATCCATAAAATCATGAATTAGACTATGATTTGAGTTGTTTTTTGTTCTTACTTACAGAAAAAAGAAATAGCATTCGTACTCATAACTCAAGTTGGGTAATTTTGAAAAAGTTCGAAGATAAATCCTTAGGCATTTCTTGAGTCGTCTCTAACCTCTCTTGTTTGTCTCGTCTCTATTTTTACTCCTCATTATAATAAAATAAGAAAATTTTTGAGACAATTGAAAATAGTGTTTCCTTGTTCCGGAATCCTTTCTCTTTGCTTTGTAAAATCATTGGGTTTAGACATTACTTCGGTGATCTTTACTCCTTTTTTTTCAAAATGGCAGCAACATACCTTTTGTTTTTTGTTATTTCTTTCTGTGGAAAGATAATACTAACGATTGATTCCCTTGTAATATAATACACTTTACATTTTAATCGAAAAGTTTTACTTTACCAATTCCAACAAGTTGACTTTTTTTATTTCATTTCAAACTTGTTCAAATTTGAACCCTTCGATTTCAATTTCTATACTGAGGATATACTTACAAAGTTGGTCTAACTTATTAATTGTTACTAACCCTAGATTCTTCCCCCCGATAAATGAATCAATACTTTTTGCTCGAGCTCCATCATGTACTATCCCTTTCCTATTTACCAACCCAACACAAATTAGGTTCCGAGCAGGAACAGAACAAACTATGTCGATTCAAGAGCATCTTCATTCCTATAGAAAATGGTGGGTATAAAAATCCACAGCGAATCATGTCCTTCAAGTCGCACGTTGCTTTCTACCACATCGTTTCAAACGAAGTTTTACCATAACAACATTCCTCTAATTTAAAATTGAATTTTGAACCGGTATGGAATTGATTCAATATGGAATCATGAATAGTCATTGGTTCAACGGTATATAATACTTTCTATGTATCTATGGATAGATAAATGGATAGATAAATAGTTATCCGGAAAAGTCTTAGAAAGGTTTTTATTTAAGTTATTTCACCCCATATTCTATCCTATGAATGAAACAGATTTCTAAAAAAGAGGAATATACTTAAGTCTTATTTACATCTTCAACAGATCGTTCGGAATGGTGAATCATGAAAAAAAAAGATCCTATTTTTCTCGAATAAATAAATTCGAAACCTCAAAAGAATGGCCCTTAATGGATTTCCAATCCCGGATGGATTTCCAATTCCGGACCAAAATCCATTATTAACCAGATATAAGCTAGTCCGATGACTCGAAAAGGTCGTAAGTTTCTCTATAATATAGATTTTTCACAATAGATTTTTCATACTTCTTCAAGTACCAAGGTTCATAAAAATGAAGTCAAAATAAAAATCGTTTTTTGTTTTCATGAGTATGGAATAGAAAAGGTCTCGTGTAAGGTAAGATAAGATTAAAGTCGTTATTCTTTCTTTCATCTGAAAGAGAAAAGAAGAATCAAGAATAACTCGAATCTTTTCGTATCCATCATATACAACGAACAGTTATTACCGGGGGTAATCATGGATATTTAAAGAATCATAGACCCTTTTGACTTAACCAATGAGCCGCTATTACTGAAATAGAACAATATGATAACAATACATAATATATATTATAGGACTTGTTCATTTTATATTATACAGATTATACAGACGGATTTTTTTTTACTTCAGGTTCAATAATCTTTCCACCAATTCCAATAAAGTCAAACAAATGGAATATATAAATTTCCATACATTTCATCGTTACATTACATTGATTTCCAATTATTCATTTGAATAAGATAAAATACAAAAAAACGGCATCCGGATCAACTCGTTTTTCCTATTTTTTCCCAGCTTTAGAAGTTTTAAGACGAACGATGAAAAAAATGAAATTCATACCAAAAACTACGTAATCTTTAGTCCCCACATAAAGTGTGGAATTGGGGTACACCGTTTATTTTCTTTAGGCTTTCCTTGGGGAATGGAATAGAAAAAAAGGCCTTTTCTTATTTCGATTCAGAATGCATCATGCGAGAATTCACATTTCATCGATATGGAACACAAAGTTTCCCTAAGTAACTTACTTCAATATGAATATGAGTAGTAGTACAAGTATACTCTGAATAGGAATGATACACCCCAAATTCTTTTTTGAATTAAGAATTCAAAGAAATATCTTTATTTCTACCCGTACACTCGATCACGTTTGTGAGAAACCAAACGAAAGAAAAGATATAATTCTTAGAATTATTCATATTTCTAGAATTCAGAACAAAAGGCGAGATCACATTATATCCAAATATCCAAAATGAAACAGAAAATTGTTAAAGAGAAGAATCTTTCGTTTCTGATGGAGACGATCTGGGACGGAAGGATTCGAACCTCCGAATAACGGGACCAAAACCCGTTGCCTTACCGCTTGGCCACGCCCCATTTCGATTTATAATTTATATTCGACACTAATAAAGACTAATATTGGTATTGGTCATTCGTCAATCCCAACCAAAATACATATGAGATACATTGCTGCTAGGATTCAGCACATGGAAATATAGAATAAAAAAATTATTGATCATTACATAA